CCGATTAGTGCATCTCGCACTTCCAATTCATTCCGAGTTAGAAAAAGTAAGTTCCTTCCCTCCCTTTTTCTAGGGTAAAGTCCTCTTAAATGGATTACTAGTTCCTTCCCAATCAATGCTAACTCTATCTTCCTCTCTTGTAATTTAGGAGATTTCCCCAGCCCATAAAGAACTGTAGTTACATACAGCTCTCAAAAGAGAAAAAGAGAAAGAGCTATGAGTTCAAGTAAGAAAGTGAACAGTCCTCACAGTCTCCCTATCCCACTGCCAAAAAGAAGACAGCAACAATCTAGCTCCTCGTACTCCTTCTCTCAGTAAATACCATTCTCTTAGTTAGGTAGTAAGTAGATAGACGGATTAGTACTTGGGTAGCCTTCCTTGTCGCCAAAGAAGAATGAGAGTTGAGAAAGTTTTCTTGGGGTTTTTCGCTTCAATAGCAGAAGCAAAGAAGTCAAATCAATGCAGCTTTCGTGCCCAGCCTAAAAAGATCCTATCCTCTTGCAGCTGGAGCTCTTGATGGCACGTTCAAGCGAGTTTATGAATGAATGAAATCAGTTGAAGGAGCGGCCAAGGACGAAAGCTTTGATTGCGTTCTGCTATGGTTGGCTTTTTTCCTTCTTAGTAACGGTCTTACTCTATCAATTTTTGAATAAGCTATTAAGGTTAGGAATCGACGAAGAGGTTCTGAAAGTGAATCAGATCTGGGCTGTTCGGGGGAGTTGTGCAAGAGGGAGCTGCTGCCCTAGTCGAAAGTTGAAGCAGTTAGCAAGGAGTTCTTTCCCAAAGAAGCATTTAACCATTCTCCGATCTATGTCATATTAACCGATTCACCGGCATTAGCCTCCGAAGACATGATCCATAGTAAAGAAGTAGACATGGTACGAACGGGATTCGGAGCCTTATACACAGATGGGGGATATAGAGAAAATGGTTATTCCTACATCACAATCTTGACCCAATCATTGCGGGTATCTTTGAGGAGGGCCGGAAGTACCTTCCTACAAACAGAGTGGAGTGGTAAAGGCGAATGAGCCGGTTTACCCAATTAGGAACAAAAGCATGAAATTGCTTGATGGTTCTTGGTTTACGAGAATTGATTATGCTGATGGTCTATCTACAATCATCCCCTATGCCCCAATTCGATCTGATTCAGGGCAGGAGCAGGCCGTGTATTATCTCAGTCTTACAGGGCCCTATTCTTCGCCGATCGAGAAGATGTGCTTATCGCTCTACTTTGCAGCAACCAAGCTCCGACACTACTTCCTTTCCACAACAGGTAATTGCTCGAACGGACCTGATTAAGTATATGCTGACCAGACCCGTGTTGAAGGGGAGAATTGGGAAGTGGATCCTAGGGCTATCCGAGTTCACTTTTCGGTACGTTCCTATGAAGGCGGTCAAAGGACAGGCATTTGCAGACTTCTTGGCAGATCATGCCATGAATGTTTTCGAACCAGTGGAGCTCGATGAAGAAGTCCTCGCCTTTGCAGAGGTGGTTCCATGGACTCTCTACTTCGATGGATCTAGCACTTTGGGGGCTGCAGGGGCCGGAGTGGTATTAATATTTCAGCCCCACAAGCTGCTAAAAGATTGAAGTTTCAAACCTGGCGGTATCTTAGGAAAAACTGCTTTCGTGCGGTTCGGATGAAGGTGAGTGGCAAAGTCTGGTTCAACTAAGGAGTAGGTCGTCCTATCTGATAGAGCGGGTAATGCTCTATTCTTTTTGGGGTTGACGCCGAGAAAGACTATTGGTACCTATCATAGACTTGACTCATTTTATGGGCTTGAATTCCTTTCCCCGAGTTAGAGGGGTTTTCTGAAGGTCTTCCTCAAGGGCCACTTGGTTCTCAAAATGTTACCCCCGGCCAGAGTAGAAGTAGGCAAACGGATGTTTCTGGGGGGAACTACGGGAGACGGAGACAGGTGGTTAGGCGAGATTCTAACTTCTGGCTCATCGCAATTCCATTTCTTAAAGTGCAAGTCCAGTTTGATCTTTTCTTTTAGATGATGACAAACGAACTGAAGCGAATGCTTCTAATTCATTGAATCTGATTTTAGAATCCAATTTGATATATATATATATAAGGCAGAGTGATGTCTTTATGACAATTCGTCAAGTCCGATCGAGAAACCTGCGCCCAAAGTGCTTACGTAGCCGGTCACCGTTTGGCTAAGATCCTTGATGACTGATTCATAAACCACTCTAGCTTGATTTCAGTCTTGTGTTAAGTGTTCGCATAGCGACTCAGGTCCTAACAACTTGATGTCAGACTGTTCTGAGGGACATCTAACTCCTCTAACACAGAGAACATAAAGACTAGGATTAGATGCTTAACATAACGACTCGTATGCTTTCACGAAAGAATCGCAGACATTTAACAAAGGATTGTGTTGGTGTTCCGCGCGCTATCTCAACTCCTAGTTCTAGTAGTACAAGCTCGAATCTGATCTATAAGAATAGCGGAAATAGATGGCACATTGACATTTCGAAAGGCTTTGAGAAGAGGGGCAACAGTGAAGATGCCGAGAATGGCCGTGTCTATGGGGATGACCGGTCTTAGTAAGAATCTGTTGCAAATGCATGTGAGGGAGGAATGCCTGCATTAAGATTTAAAACTTGTCGTCTACTTGAAGGAAATGTTTGGAACAGGGAACTTACAATAATACAACGCCGCATTCTTCGAAGATTGAGGAACAAGACGAGATCTATTAAGAGAATGATTTATTCTCGAAAAAATCTGAATAGTTACATCCAATTACAAACTACACGAAAGTTGCCCCTTTTTCATGGAGATTTACCCATCACAGAGATGCATAGAGGAACAAAACGAACTTCATATATCCCTTTTCCACTCAATCCAGAAACAAGATCGGACGTTATTCCGGTTCGTCTCCATTTTAGTGAAACTATTCCTCAAGCAAGGCAGCCGATAAGTCATCGAAGGCTTTGTGTGAATAATATAATAGTCAGCATTACTTCTTTTCAAGTTTCCCAAGGTGATTTCATATCTTTGAAAGAAAATGATGCTATAATCTATTCAGAAATAAGGAGATCCTTCTATATCGAAATTTCAGTTTCTAAAATCATAGGAAAATCCCTGGATAGCCCGGTCAGAATGTGGAGAAGAACAAAAACGGAATGGTTCCGCTTACTTAAAACTAAGAGGGGATGCCGCCTACTACTGAAAGACCCGTTTTTGCAACAGTTGCGTTCTTCTATGCAAGACGAAGACTTAGAAAGAACAAAGAAGTTTGGATCCGAAAAAGTATGCTTAGGCAGTTCTTTCGCTGAACACAAGAGAATCAAGAGGAATTTTTATCATTTCAAATCGATATTATTATCGAAGAGAAGGAACGAAAAAACCCTAAATCTTACTACTAGAAAAAGAAGAACTATAGTTTACAACTCTTCTTTCTATAGCTATAGTAATTTGACCTCTTGCTCCACCCATCAGTCTTCTATGAAGAGAAAAAGAAAAAGCTCTTCCCTATCTACTCATTATTCGGAGGTGAATCATAGAACACCAAAAGCTGTGCTATCTTATGGACCTAACATAGGGCACATCCCTCACGTGCGCCAAGAGCACATTCGATAGCATCCTCGTTTAAAGATCCAAACCTTCTTCTTCTTAGCGGAAACGCACGTGGCCAAAACATATAAAGATCGGCATAGTCGCTCATAGGGGCATATATATCCGGATAGAGGATAGTCTAGATCTTGATTCACTATTTTTTTTCTGTCTCGTACGAAGCAATGGGGGGCAAGCTATGACGGCAGGATGTGACCTTGCCTTTCGCCCTGCTACCGCCGTGCTAAGTTCTTCTGACTAAACGAAGTTAAGACTAAAGTTTCGGAACTGAAGTTTGTTCAGCAAAGCTTAGTAAAAATCCGTCCTTCGGCTACCTTGGATCAAGGGTAGAGATAGGAAGTAAGTCAAAGGTAGATCAAGTCTTAGTATGGGAAGAGTCAGAGCGAGGGGAGAGACTTTCTAAACGAAGGTTAGTCTAAGTAAGGAAATGGGCACTCTGCTCACATCGAAGTAACTGCTGTCTCCCGAATGTACCTGACAAGGTTGTAGGGAAAAGGGCACCCGAGGCTATATTCTATTCTCTTACGAGATTTGGAGGACAAAGAATCGCTTCTCTTGCCTCTAGGAAGAATGAACCTATTCTCTTATACAATCAGCTGTGCACAAAGATGTTCCTACAACTATTGAGAGGGAGATACCACACTTAAGCGAGACCTTACCTCTTATTGACTTGAACAAACCCTTCCCAGTGAGTGTAATATGTTTAGTAAGCTTCTTGTTTTCACGGAACCATTCTCTCATTTCCCTATGAGTCTCCTTTTCTTTTCTTTCTCTAAGCTCCGCCCCTTCTGCATTTAGTAGTGACAAGTTGGCGTGGAAGAGCCGCTTGGGGACCAAATAGCGGGTACAAGTAGAAGAGGTAGAGGTACAAAACACGTGAGTCAGTGCCAGGACCAGGGGAACAAGATTCCTAAAGATCTCGACACCTAAAAGAAAGAGCGCACTAAAAGGGTGAAGTTGGCTTCCCGGATGGTCGTGACTGGTACGGATTCACCTAAACATCTTCCCATTGAATCAAAGCTAAATAAACTACTGCTCAGGTGGCTGAAAAACTATACACTACTTTCACAATCCGCAAGAAAAGAAGTTTTCCCAGTTTCAATTTGTCTAAAAGGTCAATTGCCTCTCTATGGCCGAGGAGAACTCCTAGTCCATAGTCGAAGCCCAACATGACTCTTTGACAGTAGAGTGGCTTCCTCCCGCTTTGCCAGAACCAAATTCAAGGAATGATTGTCGTCCAGACCCACTTTTCTTTTTGTTGGCAGTGCCTTCTACTGTGTTGATTCAACGTTTTGCAGAGTCACTTTCTTGTAATCAATTACGTCAGCTCAACTTGCTAAAGTATATGAGGAAATCTGATCTGTCTAGTTCCTCAGAACGCATCGGGCTGGCCTGGAATCCTCCAACTCT